TAATTGAACAAACATTGAATAAGACAGTACCTGAGGGTTCACAAGCAGCTGAATATTTATTCTATAAGGGTTTATTTGATCCAATCGTCCCACGCAATCTTTTAAAGGGCGTTCTAAGTGAGTTATTGCAGCTGCACGCTTTTTTTCCTCTAAAAAAAAAGAAAGAAAGTCGAGAATTAAAGTAAATTCTTTGTGTCCAAAAGTTTTTTTATCATAATCAAAAATGAGATGAAAGATAAACAATTCCATTATTAGATTAATATAGCTATATGTAGAAAGCGTCTTTTTTTAGTTCTACATTCGTTGCATATACTCTATTCACTTTTATAGAATAGCTAGAAGAATTAATTAAAATTAATTTGAATTCTAATTATTTTATTAATTAATAATATAATAACATAATAACAAAAAAAATATAACAAACAGGTACAATATAGTAGACCGAGGTACCCATTCTATGACAACTATTAACTTTCCCTCTATTCTTGTGCCTTTAGTAGGTCTAGTATTTCCGGCAATTGCAATGGCTTCTTTATTTCTTCATGTTCAAAAAAACAAGATTGTTTAAGTCTTGTGGTCCAAATCTCAGTTTTTAAATTGAATCATAACGTATATATCTATTTAGCAGAATGGTATATTTCGTGATTTTTTACGAACATACCGGAAAGAGTCCTTATGTATGTAGAAACATGGTATGGTATTAGGGGTATAGTTTTTCTAACTATTGGATCAATTATTCTTAAACTAAAAAAAAGATATAAATAAAAGTCAAGCTTCACATCAGAGATAGTACTAGTTGATGAAAGTTAGGTCAGAAACATAACAAAGTAAGGAAAGCGCAATTTTTTTGCGGTATTCTGTTAATTTAAATTAAATGGAATCAGATCTACTATGAATTGGCGATCAGAACGTATATGGATAGAACTTATAACAGGCTCTCGAAAAATTAGTAATTTCGGCTGGGCCTTTATCCTTTTGTTAGGTTCATTAGGATTTGTATCGGTTGGAATTTCTAGCTATCTCGGTAGGAGTTTTATATCGTTATTTTCCTCCCAGCAAATTCTTTTTTTTCCACAAGGGATCGTGATGTCTTTCTATGGAATCGCAGGCCTCTTTATTAGCTCCTATTTGTGGTGTACAATTTCGTTGAATGTAGGTAGTGGTTATGATTTTTTCGATAAAAAAGAAGGAATAGTATGTATTTTTCGTTGGGGATTTCCTGGAAAAAATCGTCGCATCTGCCTCCGATTTCTTATAAAAGATATTGAGTCTATTAGAATAGAACTAAAAGAGGGTATTTATACTCGTCGTGTCCTTTATCTGGAAATAAGAGGCCAGGGGGCCATTCCTTTGACCCGTACGGATGAAAATATGACTCCACGAGAAATTGAACAAAAAGCTGCTGAATTGGCCTATTTCTTGCGTGTACCAATTGAAGTATTTTGAAATGATAAATACTTTCTTAACTCGGAGTAAAATAAAAAATCTACCATACTCTTCTTCGAACTCTTTTTTGAGCTTACCTACCTTAATGGACTTAATGGAAATTTCATCAGAATGCCCGCTCGAGTCAAAGCAGACATATACAGAACAACCAAAAAGGTACACTTTTTGTCTACAAATACAAAAAAGGACGGCAATACACTCAATTCAGTAACAAAAAAAGAATTGATGGTTCATCCCACATATATTTCTAAATTGATTCTTTTTTTTGTTTTTTTTACGAATTAATAGGTTAGATACAATACAAATAAATCATGATCAGGTCAATTTTGTAGATTATTTATTTTTTAACAATCTTTCCTTTTATTTTTATCCTTAATAACCAACCAATTGGATTTTTTATAATTATAACGATAATTTAATTATCCAAATTCTGTATTCTGTCTTGTTTTGACTCTCTTTTTTACTTTTCATCGTCACATTCAAAGCCTCAATTCTTTTTTTGTACTATGCTTAACTCGTGCAATTTCTCGCACTATTTTAGAGTTTGGTATAAAGTCAATTCTTTGGTCTTGAAATTAACAAAAATGTATTAAATTCAAATTGATATAGCTCTGACGCCTATGAGAGTACTGGTTTTGAATTTTACCAATTGTAATAGCTAGAAACACGCATTTTTTTATTTATTCATTCGAATTCGAAGTGTACTCTTTTTCTATTTCTGTATTCTTTCAAGATTCAAGAACTAATTAAAAAATTAAAAGAAAATACGAAATTCATGAATTGGATACTTGTAATAGACTTCATGTTTGATAGAACTACTAGATATAGATCTCATAGAGTCGACCAATGCGAGGAGTTCATATACAATTTATAGATGAAAAAATGGAAAAAAAGAAAACATTTATTGCTTTTCTATATCTTGTATCTATAGTCTTTTTACCCTGGTGGATCGCACTCTCATATCAAAAAAGTCTGGAATCCTGGGTTGCTAATTGGTGGAATACTAAGCAATCGGAAACTTTTTTGAATGATATTCAAGAAAAGAGTTTTCTAGAAAAATTCATCGAATTCGAAGAGCTACGCTTGGTGGACGAAATGGTAAAAGAATACCCAGAAACACATCTCCAAAAAATTTGTATAGGAATCCACAACGAAACGATTCGATTGATCAAGATGTATAATGAGGATTCTATCCATATGATTTTGCAATTCTCGACAAATATAATATGTTTCTTTATTCTAAGCGGTTATTCTATTCTGGGGAATAAAGAACTTATTCTTCTGAATTCTTGGGTTCAGGAATTCCTATATAACTTAAGTGACACAATAAAAGCTTTTTCTATTCTGTTATTAACTGATTTATGTATCGGATTTCATTCCCCCCACGGTTGGGAACTAATGATTGGTTCTATCTACAAAGATTTTGGATTTGCTCATAATGATCAAATTATATCGGGTCTTGTTTCCACTTTTCCAGTCATTCTAGATACAATTTTGAAATACTGGATTTTTCACTATTTAAATCGCGTATCCCCATCACTTGTAGTGATTTATCATTCACTGAATGACTGAAAAGAAAAAAGATATACAGATAGAAATCAAATTTTGAATTCGAATTCTTCCCATTTTTACCCCGCTAAGGCGGTCAGTTCTTTCTATATTCCAGTAATTTATTATTTCATTAAATTCAGTTTTAAGTTTCGGTTAAAGTAAATAGCAAAATCGCGGATAGGAAACTATACTAGTAACCTACCCAATTTATTGTAGAAATTTTGGGGATGAATGATTGGACCATGCAAATGCAAACTATAAAAAATTTTTCTTGGATAAAAGAACAGATTACGCGATACATTTCCGTATCGCTCATGATATATATAATGACTCGGCCCTACAGTTCAAATGCATATCCCATTTTTGCGCAGCAAGGTTATGAAAATCCGCGAGAAGCAACTGGGCGTATTGTATGTGCCAATTGCCATTTAGCTAACAAACCCGTGGATATTGAGGTTCCCCAAGCAATTCTTCCTGATACTGTATTTGAAGCAGTTGTTCAAATTCCTTATGATATGCAATTAAAACAAGTTCTTGCTAACGGCAAGAAAGGAGGGTTGAATGTAGGGGCTGTTCTTATTTTACCTGAAGGGTTTGAATTAGCCCCGCCCAATCGTATTTCTCCAGAGATAAAAGAAAAGATTGGAAATCTTTCTTTTCAGAGCTACCGTCCCAATAAAAAAAATATTATTGTGATAGGTCCTGTTCCCGGGCAAAAATATAGTGAAATCACCTTCCCTATTCTTTCCCCGGATCCTGCTACTAAAAAAGACACTCACTTCTTAAAATATCCGATATATGTAGGTGGTAACAGAGGAAGGGGTCAGATTTATCCTGACGGAAGCAAGAGTAATAATACAGTTTATAATGCCACAGCAACGGGTATAGTAAAGAAAATTTTACGAAAAGAAAAAGGCGGATACGAAATAACCATAGCGGAGGTCTTGGATGGACGTGAAGTGGTTGATATTATCCCACCAGGACCGGAGCTTCTTGTTTCAGAGGGTGAATCTATCAAACTTGATCAACCATTAACTAGTAATCCTAATGTGGGTGGATTTGGTCAGGGAGACGCAGAAATAGTCCTTCAAGACCCATTGCGTGTACAAGGTCTTTTGTTCTTCTTTGCATCTGTTATTTTGGCACAAATTTTTTTGGTTCTTAAAAAGAAACAGTTCGAGAAGGTTCAATTGTCCGAAATGAATTTCTAGATTCGTGGATTTATCAACATCAAGTTCGTAACAAGAACCTAATTCGTATTGCAAATTCTTTGACAATTTTCGATGATCAATAAAAAAATTCTGAGAAGGTTTATTTATATTCTTTTTATATAGTTACAAGAAGTCTGAAATTACTTGTATTACATTATTATAATTATAAAAAAATTATTAGTTATAATATAACTTATAATATTAATATAACTATTGCGAATCAAACTCTTTGACTTTTTCACTTTTTTCAATCGAAATTGGAATGATGTTAATATTATCATATTTCAAGGTCATAGAGTGACTCAAAAGATAAATGAAAGGAAAAACGATTCTAGGGGGGATTCCTTGCCTTCCCGGTCTTCGACGCACGACAAGGCATTTTACGCATACTTTACTTGTCGTGTGTCAAAATAATAATGAGTCTTGATTCATTTAGTCAAAGACTTGGGCACACTTTCTTTTTTTTAGTGATAGATTGATTATTTATTTCTTATTATTAAGCATCTAATTAAAAATTAAAGGAGTGGACAAATTGATAGAATGAAATTTATTGAACAAATAGAACTTCTTGCAGTTGGTTGGTTTGATCTATAAAAAGAGAGAGTCTATTGTGTTCTATATGTGTCATTCAATAGAATTACTTTGTTTGTTCTAACAAGAGTCAATCAGTACTATCGAGGAATAGCTGGTCTGAATTACCAAATCTATATCTATAAAAAAAAAAAAGAAGGGGGATTCTTTGATCATTTATACGAAAAAAATGATAAAAAAATTATGATTTATTATACTTAA